TCATTTATTCTGAGAGGTCATGTCATAGACTAATCTTACAATTGAATGTTGAAAGAGTAAATATTCGCCCGCGAATTTTTTTTATTTCTAAATTTTAGTCGATTCGATATGATAATACAAAGGCAAAATAAAGATTCATTATAACGTTATATCAAAACGACATTATCTATAAATAGAAGACGTGTTTAATTATATATTAAATATATATTAAAACACAAAAAATTTCTAATTTATAATAGATATAGTTTATAATAGATTAGATAAAATTTAAAAGAATACCACGATTCCGTATATTATTCACCGTGTATATTATTTTTTAATTGTTTAATTCGTGAGGAGCTGGATGAGAAGAAACTCTCATGTCCAGTTCTGTAGTAGAGATGGATGGAATTGATAAACAACCATCAACTATAACCCCAAAAGAACCAGATTCCGTAAACAACATAGAGGAAGAATGAAAGGAATATCTTATCGAGGCAATCGTATTTGCTTCGGTAGATATGCTCTTCAAGCGCTTGAACCCGCTTGGATCACATCTAGACAAATAGAAGCAGGGCGGCGAGCAATGACACGAAACGCACGCCGCGGTGGAAAAATATGGGTACGCATATTTCCAGACAAACCCGTTACAGTAAGACCTACAGAAACACGTATGGGTTCGGGGAAAGGATCTCCCGAATATTGGGTAGCTGTTGTTAAACCCGGTAGAATACTTTATGAAATGAGCGGAGTAGCAGAAAATATAGCCAGAAGGGCAATTTCAATAGCGGCATCCAAAATGCCTATACGAACTCAATTCATTCTTTCGGGATAGGGATGTAGAAACAAAGGAAAGGAGTCTTTTGTATGAAAAAAAAAAAAAATTGCAGGTTTTTTTGTTTTGAACAAATAATATTTCTTTTTTTTATTTAAACCCTTGCATTGAAAACAAAAAAAATCGATAAAAAAATGATATGATTCAACCTCAAACCTATTTGAATGTAGCGGATAACAGCGGAGCCCGAGAATTGATGTGTATTCGAATCATAGGAGCTAGTAATCGACGATATGCTCATATTGGTGACGTTATTGTTGCTGTAATCAAGGAAGCCGTACCAAATACACCTCTAGAAAGATCAGAAGTAATCCGAGCTGTAATTGTACGTACTTGTAAAGAACTCAAACGCGACAACGGTATGATAATACGATATGATGACAATGCTGCAGTTGTTATTGATCAAGAAGGAAATCCTAAAGGAACCCGAATTTTTGGCGCGATCGCCCGGGAATTAAGACAGTTAAATTTCACTAAAATAGTTTCATTAGCACCCGAAGTATTATAAGGGAAGGCCGTAATATAGTTATAGTATTTGAATGAAACCGATTAATTAGTGGATTGTTTATATATCACGTATATACCTTTAATAATTCAGAAATAAAGATAAATAAAAAAAAGAGCATGTTGATTATATCAAAATTCGGGGGCAACAAAAATATTAGTTTATCATGAGTAAAGACACTATTGCTGACATAATAACCGCTATACGAAATGCTGACATGAATAAAACAAGAACAGTTCGAATACCATCTACTAACATCACTGAAAATATTGTTAAAATCCTTTTACAAGAAGGTTTTATTGAAAACGTGAGAAAACATCAGGAAAGCAATAAATATTTTTTGGTTTTAACACTACGACATAGAAGAAATAGAAAAGGACCGTATAGAACTATTTTAAATTTAAAACGGATCAGTCGACCCGGTTTACGAATATATTCTAACTATCAAAAAATTCCTAGAATTTTAGGCGGAATGGGGATTGTAATTCTTTCCACTTCTCGAGGTATAATGACAGACCGAAAGGCTCGAATAGAAGGAATCGGCGGAGAAATTTTGTGTTATATATGGTAATCTTTCTGATAGACGAATTATACGTTATACGCAGAACTTTCATATTTGTGAAAAAAGAGAAAGGACAACTTTATAATATTACCCCTCTTACATTAGTCATTAGTTGATACTTCAAAGCGGTTTTACCTGGAAGGAAACAACAAAAAAAGATTCATGAGGGTTTAATTACTGAACAACTTACCAATGGTATGTATCTTTGGGGTTCGTTTAGATTTGAGATAATGAAAATATGATTCTGGTTTTTGTTTCGGAAAGGATTCGACGTTGTTTTATACGTATACTACCAAGAAATAGAATAAAAATTGAGGTAAGTCCTTATTTCAACCAAAGGACGTATAGTTTATAGACTCCAAAGCAAAGACTCGAATGATTCGGTGGTTTTTTCAATTTCAACATTCTTTCGTGGGGATACAATTCGAAGTTAAAAATTTCAAGAAACTTATTTTCTTCCAATAAATAGATTCGGAATTAAGAAAAGGAATGACAAATATGAAAATAAGGGCCTCTGTTCGTAAAATTTGTGAAAAATGTCGATTGATCCGTAGGCGGGGACGAATTATAGTAATTTGTTCCAACCCGAGACATAAACAAAGACAAGGATAATCTTTCT